GTGTATAAATTAAAATTTTCACATATAATATTACAATATAATAATATATTTAAAAAATATTATTATCTAAATTTAAATATTTATATATAAAAAGGATTTTTATTTATGGATACTCGTTTATTTATAATTGCTGTACCATTATTAATTGCCGGATCATGGGCGTTATACAATATTGGTCGTTTAGCTATTCAACAAGTTCAACGTTTATCACGTTAATAGGCGTTATGTGGCTACGTAAAGTGAATTAATAACAAACATTATTGTATTCACGATTTTAAAAAGATATTAAATAACAGCCGCGATAAGCATTGTATGCTTCATATGTGTACCTGTAACTGGCGTTGCAACCAGTCCAGTGTTGTGTATCGCGTGTGGCATTTTAATTGCTAAAACATTTGACTAGTTTATGAATAAAATTTCTTTTGATTTGAAGAATTTAGTAGTTGATTAGATTTCTTTCAATCTTGCAAGTTTAACAGATTCAAAAAGAATTGCCGATCGTTTATTTCCTTACTTTAACGTGTCCATTACAATGGATGATGAATCCAAGATCTTATAATGTGAAATAAAAAAATAAAACTTTTATTATAATTTAATAAACAACTTTATTTTTATTAAAATAAACTATAATTTAAGATAACAAATACTAAAATTATAAAAACTTATGTCTCATACTGTTAAAATTTATGATACATGCATTGGATGCACACAATGTGTACGAGCATGTCCTACAGATGTATTAGAAATGGTTCCGTGGGATGGTTGTAAAGCAGGCCAAATTGCTTCTTCACCTCGTGTTGAAGATTGTGTTGGTTGTAAAAGATGTGAAACAGCTTGTCCAACAGATTTCTTAAGTGTTCGCGTATACTTAGGAGCAGAAACTACACGAAGCTTAGGCTTAGCGTATTAATTCTAAAAATTATCATATTATACTTAAATTAAGTATAATGTGATAATTTTTAGGAATATAAAAATATTTTGTATTTAATTTTTAAAAATACCATTAGAAAAGTAATTAAGGATTTGACTTTTTCATTATTTTAGTATAATATTGCTCAAAACTTATCTATAAAAATTAAAATTAATGGCTGTACCTAAAAAACGAACATCAAAAGCGAAGAAAAATGCTCGTAAAGCAAATTGGAAAAGAAAAGGATATAAGGCAGCTCAAAAATCTTTATCTTTAGCTAAATCTATGTTACGTGGTAAAACAACAAGTTTTGTTTATAGCGTATATGTTGAAGAAAATGAATAAATCTATCCAAATATCTAAAGATTTATTCATTTTTTAGCAATAATTATTTTAAAATATCACGGGTGTGGCGGAATTGGTAGACGCGCTAGATTTAGGTCCTAGTAACTTTGGTTATGAGAGTTCGAGTCTCTCCATCCGTAATTATTAAATTATCTTTATTACTTTTAAACTATTTAAAATAACTATAATGCTCCCTTTTACTTTACAACAACTTAGAATTTTAAAAGCTGTGGCCACAGAAAAAAATTTTACGAAAGCTGCTGCTGTTTTATATCTTTCTCAACCCTCATTAAGTAAGCAAATTAAAACATTAGAAAAAAATCTGGATACTTTATTAATTAATCGTGAACGAAATAAAATTTCTTTGACAGAAAGTGGTAAAGTTCTTTTACAGTATTCAGAACGAATATTAGCTTTATGTGAAGAAAGTTGTCGTGCATTAATAGATTTAAAAAATGGAGAAAGAGGAAATCTTAGAGTTGGGGCAAGCCAAACAATTGGAACTTATTTAATGCCAAGAATATTAGCTTTATTTGCGCAAAATTATCCACAAATTGATTTAAAAGTTCAGGTAAATTCAACTAGAATAATAGCTAAAAAAATTATAAATCGAGAAATTGATATTGCAGTAGTCGGAGGAGAAATTTCAGATGATTTAAAAAAAAATCTTACGATTCAACCTTTTGTATATGACGAGCTTAGTTTAATAATTTCAAAATCTCACCCCTTTGCAAAAAAACAAAAGATTAATAAAGAAGATTTATATTGTTTAGACTTTATAACACTAAATTCGAATTCTACTATTAAACAATTTATTGATAACATTTTAATTCAAAATCAAATTGAAACCAAACAATTAAAAACTATTTTACAATTAAATTCAATTGAAGCTATTAAAACTGCAGTCAGCTTAGGTTTAGGGGCAGCTTTTGTTTCATCCTCTGCAATTGAAAAAGAAATTAAACTTAATACAATTGGAATTATTACCATTGAAAAAATTAGAATTAATCGAAAATTATCGATAATTAGTAATCCAGAATGTTATAAATCAAAAGCTTTTGAATTTTTCTCTCACGAATTAAATCGATTAAAAAATAAAGTAAAAAATTAAAAGATAACCTTAAAAAAGTTGACGGTTTAAAAAAAATTTTAGTATCATACCAATAAATAAAAAATAAATTAATTTAGATTATGAAATATGCAATTGTCGAAATAAGTGGAAGACAATTTTGGATTGAAACAGGCAAATATTATGACTTTAATAAAATTCCAACGGAATTAGGGAAACAAATTACTTTAAATCGTGTTTTATTATTAAATGATGAAGGTAATGTTTTAATTGGTAAACCTTATTTAGAAACCGTAAAAATTAAAGGAAAAATTTTGGAACATTTACGAGGTAATAAAACAATTGTTTACAAAATGCGTCCAAAGAAAAAAACTCGAAAAAAACAAGGACACCGACAAGAATTAACACGAGTTTTTATTGAAGATATTATTATTAATTAATTATTAGGAGTTAAAAATTATGGCACATAAAAAAGGTGCAGGAAGTACAAAAAATGGTCGTGATTCAAATGCTAAACGTTTAGGAGTAAAACGATTTGGTGGTGAGCAAGTTCGAGCTGGAAATATTTTAGTTCGTCAACGTGGAATGAAATTTAAACCAGGTACAAATGTCGGTTGTGGTAAAGATTTTACACTATTTGCATTGACTGATGGAATTATTAAATTTGATTATAAAGAAGGAAAACAAAAATGTATTAATGTCATTGTGTAAAAAATATTAACATAATTTTTCAATGCAAAAAAACCTATTTCAAACTAATTCCTTTACAAACAAATACCAAAACTTAATTAATCAAATCAATCTTCTTGAAGATAATGTTAAACAACTTAGCGATAGTGAATTACGTGCACAAAATTTCAAGCTAAAACAAAAATATAAGGATAGTCAGGATTTAACTCCTTTGATTGCAGAGTCATTTGCTTTAACTCGTGAAGCTAGTTTACGAACGTTAGGTTTGCGACATTTTGATGTTCAATTAATTGGTGGGTTAGTTTTAAATAATCAAAAGATTGCTGAAATGAAAACTGGTGAAGGAAAAACATTAGTTGCTACTTTACCTGCAAGTTTAAATGCCTTAACAGGAAAGGGTGTTCACATTGTGACAGTAAATGATTATTTAGCTAGTCGAGATCAAGTATCTATGGGTCAAATTTATCGATTCTTAGGTTTAGATACCGGATTAATTCAAGATGATATGGTTCCATCTGAAAGAAAAAAAAATTATGATGCTGATATTACTTATGTAACAAATTATGAATTAACCTTCGATTTTTTACGTGATAATATGGCCTTAAACTTAAGTGATGTAGTTTTAAAGCCTTTTAATTATTGTATTATTGATGAAGTCGATTCGATATTAATTGATGAAGCTCAAACACCTTTAATTATTTCAAATAATATTGAAACTCCAGTTGATAAATATATTATTGCATCAGAAATTACAAATTATTTAGAACTTAATATTCATTATAAAGTTGATGAAAAAAATAAAAATGTAATTTTAACGGAACAAGGAAGCAAACAAATTGAACAAATTCTACGAATTCAAGATCTATATGATCCTCGTGACCCTTGGATTCCATATGTAATTAATGCAATTAAAGGGAATGCTTTATTCTTTAATAATGTTCATTATATTGTTCAAAGTAATCGAATTGTAATTGTCGATGAATTCACTGGACGAATTATGCCAGATCGTCGTTGGGGTGATGGTTTACATCAAGCGATCGAGGCAAAAGAAAAATTACCGATTCGTCAGAAAACAGAAACTGTTGCAGCAATAACATATCAAAATTTCTTTTTACTTTATCCAAAATTATCGGGTATGACTGGAACAGGAAAAACTGCAGAAATTGAATTTGAAAAAATTTATAATTTATCTGTAGAAGAAGTTCCAACAGCACGTCCAACATTACGGAAAGATTTACCAGATTTAATTTATAAAGATCAATTTTCAAAATGGAATGCAATTGCTCAAACATGTAATCAAATTTCTTCAACTGGTCAACCAATTTTAATTGGAACAACGACAGTTGAAAAATCAGAAATGTTAGCTCAATTATTAAATGAATATAAATTATCTTATCAAATCTTAAACGCAAAACCTGAAAATGTGCGTCGAGAATCAGAAATTGTTGCTCAAGCTGGTAAAAAAAGTGCAATTACTATTGCAACTAATATGGCTGGACGAGGAACAGATATTATTTTAGGGGGGAATATTAATTTTAAAATTCAAAAAAAATTATATGATATTTTAACATTATCCAGAAATTATATTCTTTCTAAGAAAATTAATATTTTTCAATCAACATTAAAAACCCAATTTAAATGTAGTTCTCAGAAATTTTTAAGTGTTTTATTATCATTATTGTCAGACCAAAAATTTTTAAAACTTTCAGATATTGATATTTTAAGAATTTTACGAGAAAATGATCGTGTTTCCATTCCGACTAGTTCATATCAATGTTCTATTCGATTTTTAATTAATGAATTAATTGTTTATTATAAAAAACATCAAGAACAGGAAAATAAAATTGTTAAAAATTTAGGTGGATTATATATTGTTGGAACTGAAAGAAATGATTCTAGACGCGTTGATAATCAACTTCGTGGACGATGTGGACGACAAGGTGACCCTGGAACATCAAGATTCTTTTTAAGTTTAGATGACAATTTATTACGACTTTTTGGTGGGCCAAAAATCCAAACATTTATGCAAACTCAAATGACAGATGATTCGCCATTAGAGTCAAATTTCTTAACTCAAAGTTTAGATTCAGCACAAGAGCGCGTCGAAGAACGGGCATATCAACAACGAAAAAATTTATTTGATTATGATGATATTTTAAATAAACAAAGGAATATTGTTTATTTTGAAAGACGACAAATTCTTAAAAGTGTCTCAACTCAAAAAAACATTTTAGCTTATGGTGAACAAATTATTACCGATATATTATTAGAATTAAAAAAAGAAAAATCGTCAAATACGCAGACAATTTCATTATTAGAAAATTTATTTGGTAAAAATTTAACATTAAAATATGTTAAGAATTCAAAATCATTGATTAATGAATTTAATTTATTTGAATTAAAAACATATTTATTTAATGAATTTTGGTTAACATACCAATCAAAAATAAATGAACTAGGTGTTTATGGAGACGGAATTTGTGAAAATCTTGAACGAAGTATCATATTAATTAATATTGATCGAATTTGGCGTGAACACTTACAAAAAATGACACTATTACGAGAAGCTGTTGGTTGGCGTGGTTATGGTCAACGAAATCCACTCTATGAATATAAACAAGATGCATTTTATATGTTTGAAACTCGAAAAGAAGTTTTAAGACATTTAGTCATTTATGATTTATTACGATCTTCAATTCTATAAAAAAATTTATAATTTATTAATATTTAAAACGAAATATGTCAAAACATACACTTTCAAATAAAGGTAGATATTCTGTTTTAAAACTATCAGGTTTTAGAGCAAGAATGGCGACTCCTCAAGGTCGTAAAACAATTCGAAATCGTCGTAAAAAAGGAAGAAAAACATTAGCTATTCGTCGCTAATTATTTATCTAAATTATTAGAGTGAGTTATTTTAATTACTCTAATAATAAATAATTTTTTATTTAAAATTAATATAATATTAACTTAGCAAACTAATTTTTTGAATAAGTCTCTTATGAAATTTACTAGTGAATTAGCGCTTTTTCTAAAAGCTCGCTATCCAATAATTTATATTAATACCATTGAAGAAGATAGAATTGAATATGTAATTCGGAAAAATGTCAAAACAAACTTAAATAGAAGTATATATAGTTGGGATTTTGTTGATGGCTATACAAATAATCCAAATAATCAAGGATTTGCGAAACGAAATCCATTACAAGCTTTAGAACTTGTTGAACGGTTAAATGCTGAAACACCAGCCTTATTTTTATTAAAAGATTTTAATCGTTTTTTAACAGATTTATCAATATCACGTAAGCTAAGAAATATTAGTCGAATTTTAAAATTACAACCCAAAACTATCATTATAATTGGTTCAGATTTAACAATACCAAAAGAATTACAAGACTTAATTACAGTTTTAGAATTTCGATTACCTTTAGAAGATGAAATTAGTCAAGAATTAACAAGGTTAATTAATTCATTAAATATTAAAGTTGATTTGGAATTATTTGAAAATTTAACCAGAGCTTGTCAAGGATTATCCTTAGAGCGGATCCGACGTGTTTTATCAAAAATTATCGCAACTTATAAAACAATTGATAATAATAGTATTGCTGTTTTATTAAGTGAAAAAAAACAAATTATTAGTCAAACCGAAATACTTGAGTATTGTTCAGTTAATGAAAAAATAGATAATCTTGGTGGACTAAATAATTTAAAAGACTGGTTAAAAAAACGAAAAACGGCATTTAGTATTCAAGCTTCAAATTATGGCTTACCAACACCGCGTGGGTTATTATTAATTGGAATTCAAGGAACAGGAAAATCATTAACAGCAAAGGCAATTGCAAATGATTGGCAATTACCATTATTAAAATTAGATGTTGGGCGATTATTTGGTGGAATTGTTGGTGAATCAGAATCAAGATTACGTCAAATGATTAATGTTGCTGAAACAATTTCACCTTGTATTTTGTGGATTGATGAAATTGATAAAGCTTTTACAAATACGGAAAGCAAAGGGGATAGTGGTACAAGCAATCGAGTATTAGCTACGTTTATAAGTTGGTTATCTGAAAAAACAAAACCTGTTTTTGTAATTTCAACAGCAAATAATATTGATTTATTGCCCTTAGAAATTATTCGAAAAGGAAGATTTGATGAAATTTTTTTCTTAGATTTACCAAAAACAGAGGAACGCGAAGACATTTTTAAGATTCATCTTCAAGAATTTAGACCAGATAGTTGGAAATCATTTGATTATCAAAAATTAGCACAATTATCAGAATCTTTTTCAGGTGCTGAAATTCGACAAAGTATTATTGAAGGTATGTATCAAGCATTTTATGAAAAACGTGAGTTTAATACAGATGATATTTCGTTAGCCTTAAAAGAATCAATTCCATTAGTTAATTTAGAAAGTAAACAAATGAAAAAGTTACAAGATTGGGCTTCATCAGGTCAAATTCGTTTAGCATCATCTAAACATATACAT